TTAAATTTTAAACGTCTCTAATTCAAAACCGAACATGAAACTTTGATTTCATTCGGCTCCTTTATGGAAGATGGAGAAATTGCCAGATCGAAATCTAGAATGGGAACAAAAAAAGGAACCCATACCATCTATGTCAGCTTTTGCCTGAAGGCATTCAAAAAGACTTGCTTTCTAGATGATCCCTCTAGAAGATGGGTATTCTAAAAGTCTTTCTAGTTACTTCGTTCTCTATTTCTATTTTATAGAATCTTGAGGAGAAACATTTTATTTCTACCGAGCTAAAAGAATAGAAGATGCCGGTCGATGCCTTTAGTAAACTAAAGTCGTCGTTTTTTAGCCATTTTTTTTGCTTCAATGTCCTCTCTACAAATCACAAATTGAAGATTTAGTTACGATGAAAAATTCATATTTGTATCTTCATCCATGGATTCTTTACTCATACTTATTCAATTGGAAGATCCAATTCAAAACCAATTTTGTTTCGTAATTTCATAATCCAAATTTTCAATTATTCAATTACAAATTTCATAATCGATCCTTGGATACAAATTACGAGAATTGTAAATTCTCCTCAAATTTGTAATTGAGAGGTAAAGGATTAATTCCTTTTAAGAAATAGAGTTTTTATCGGATTAGGAATCAAATTGAAGGATCCCTTAACTCTTAAAGAACGAATCACACTTTTACCACTAAACTATACCCGCTACAATGCGATTATTGTATCGAAATGGAACTTTTGTCGAACAACGAAATTTAACATAATCAAGATAGGATTCTAAAATAATCATGAAAAATCAGAGTAGTGAACTTTTTTAGGAGGAGATTCAGAAACGAGATTTAAATACCTAAGCACGAAGTTCTATTTTGGGGTGGAGAGTTTTGACGGATACGTTTCAACAAAATAGCTAACGTCATAATAGACGAATTGTGCAAGAACCTATAGTTTTCTTAAAAAAAAAGAGAGAAAGGATAATCAAAAGGGCATTTTGATTCTATATCGAAAGACTAGAAAAATTCATTTTTTTGTTCTCGCTTCAATATAGTTATAAAAAAATGAAATAAACATTTTTCTATCTATGATCCGTTGAATTAAAAAAAGGCCCGGCGAGGTATTGACCAGGCCAGGCCGTGGGAATAAAAGGCCTTTCGGGAGAAGTATTTCTGGTTTTATTTATTATTTATATTGATTGTTTTTTTTATGGAATCCTTAGTTGAGTTGGAATTTCGGATAAACCTTGTAGTATATCTTGTATCTATTTTTTTTTTTCACTTTTAATATATTTATTTCTATATTCTATATGTTTATAGTTTCTATATATATCAGACTTTATATAGCTTTATATAGATTTATAATATATATAATGTATGAAATTCTTATCTATATTAGTACTTATATATATTAGTATTAGATCAATTTCTATTTAGAAATAGAAGAAATATTCAATTAAATTAAAAAAGTAATTAAAAATGAAATAATATAATGATGTAAATAACTTCAAAAAATTGACTTATATTGAAGTTTAATTATTCTATATTCTACTGTTTAATTATTCTATATTCTACTATAGTATAGAATGTATAAACTATTCTCTAGAATTTATATTCTATAAAAGAGTCTAGAATCTGAAAGAATTTCGAATTGAAATTATATATCTTATATAAATTATATATCTTATATTCTTATATATTGAAAACCTAGAAAAAATAGAAAAAAAGAATTTTTAAATGGCACGTTATGTGTAATCTAACTATAGTAATTAGTAATTCTTTTTTGTAATTACTTTTTTTCAATAGGGAGAGATGGCTGAGTGGACGAAAGCGTCGGATTGCTAATCCGTTGTACGAGTCATTCGTACCGAGGGTTCGAATCCCTCTCTTTCCGTTTCTGTTGATGATTTACTATTTTTTTCTCTTTCGAATTGATTGAATTCTTTTTATTTGTTTTTAAAAAATAAGACACTAAAAAAAGTAAGGAAACTCCTCTTTTATTCTTCACGTCCAGGATTACGTCCTGGGTCATTAGATAGAAATCCGAAAATGAAGAGAGAAACAAAGAATATCACTACTGTGTAAACGAAGAGTTTGAGAGTAAGCATTACACAATCTCCAAGATCTTTTTGTGTAAAAAAGAGAATAGATTTCCCCATATATTCTATTTTGACACCGAGAATTTTAGTAGTTTCTGGAAATCGAAAAAAGAAAAAAATGAATTCATTCTATAAGACGTATCTGATCTTTTCATTTATTAATATAACCATATTCGAATTTTTTCTCGAATAAATCGTTCATTTTTCTAGGACAATATTTGAAATCTCATCGAAAACTTACAGCAGCTTGCCAAACAAAGGCTAGTAGCAAAAAGAGTAGAGGTATGACTGGCATAAAATCGACGATTGGACTCAAAAATGCATAGGCCTCGGGCAATTTGGCGAATAAAAAACCACTCGAAGAAAGGGCAGAATTAAGACAAATACAGATCAAACTAAAGATATTAAGCATAGCAGGCATCTTTTTTATTGAAGATTATTGCATTTTGATTGAGTTATTGATATAAGATAAGCAAAAATTAAGAAAGTAGATCAAAAATCCTTTCTTTTTTTTTGAACTTACTCAATCAAAAACTCTTCCATTCTCAAATCAAAAGAGAATAGAAGAAATCATACTTTCATAAATTATCTTAATTAAATTATATGTAATGATCAAGAAATTCAGTTTCATTCTATACCTACACGTGTGAAAATCCTAATAACAATCGACTGGATTCTATAGAGATTTTGGCTGGAATTGACGAACAATCAATAACAATATTAGTGTAGAGTAGAAATCGAAGTGGGGCGTGGCCAAGTGGTAAGGCATCGGGTTTTGGTCCCGCTATTCGGAGGTTCGAATCCTTCCGTCCCAGAGCATCTGGATTCTATCCTAATTGTTTTTGACCAAGGGACTGTTTGTAAAAAAAAGTGTAGTCTTATATAGATAATTTTTTTCTTCTTTCGCTTTTTTAATTTAAAGATTCGTTTCTGAATTCTATCTTTTTCACAAACCGGAATTGAGTTCAAAGCACACACAGATATAACAGAATCGAATTGTGATCTAATACAGGCAAGATAGGATAAGAAATTGCTTCTATAAATTTCGATTACAATTAAAAGGGGATTAGACGAACATATACCTCTCCATATGGAAGGCATTTCGTTACTTATGCCGCGTGTCTATTTCTATATAAATAAAAAAAATTCCAATAATTATGTTGAATTAGGAATCTTTTTTACATTTATTCACTTACTTAGTTTATCTTATATTTATATCTACCCTTCTATTTCGAATTTCTATTTAGAATCCTATACTATAATCAAAAAAATCGATAAAAATATAGATAGAATTTTCTTAATAGAATAGAATTCTATCCGTATATTCTTTAATGCGTATATTATTTAATGGAAATAATAGAATACATATATCTAATATAGAATAAAGTATAAATTTCTATGTACGTACCGACTAAACCAATGACTATTCACGATTCCATAATTGAATCAATTGCATACCGGTTCAAAATTTGAGGAATGTTATGGTAAAACTTCGTTTGAAACGATGTGGTAGAAAGCAACGTGCGACTTGAAGGACATGATCTGGTGTGGATTTTTAATCCATCATTTTATATATAAAGGTGCTCTTGGCTCGACATCCCCTGTTCGGTTAGACTAGGACCCACACTTTTTATTGTGGTGTAGTTAATTTAAACTAGTACATGATGGAGCTCGAGTAGAAAGTATGGATTCATTTCTTAAGAGCAAGAATCTAGGGTTAGTGTGAATCAATAAATTAGAACAACTTCGTAAATATATTTTTGACAAATAAATCGAAAGGATCCAATCCCACCAAGTTTCCAATCCAAAAGGAAAATTTGTTGGAATTGAGAAACCCTTTTCGATAACAAAGTATATTGTGAGAGAATCAAGTGTTTGTATGATTCTTTTCTTTGATAAACAATCACAAAAAGGGTATGTTGCTGCCATTTTGAAAGGATTAAAGATCAACGAAGTAATGTATAAACCTAATGATTCAAAGCAAAGAGATTCCGAAACAAGGAAAGGCCCTTTTCATTCTCAATTGTATCAACAACTGGATTAGAATGAAGAATTCCAGTAGAGGTTAAATAAGCCAGACAAAACAAAGGGGGTTAGAGACCACTCAATAAATGAAAGTGTTCTCTCGAGTTATTTGAGAGTTATTCAACTTGAGTTATGAGTGCAAATGGTTTTTCCGGAAAGAAGAATAAGAGCAAAAGGGGGCTTAATTCTTAGTCTAATTAATTTGATGATTTTATGGATCTATTTGCCATTAGAATTTTATATATCCATAACTTGAAAAAAAAAGAATAATAAATCATTTTTCTTGAGCCGTACGAGGAGAAAACTTCTTATACGTTTCTAGGGGGGTATTGTTCATATAATCTATCCCAATGAGCCGTCTATCGAATTGTTGCAATTGATGTTCGGTCCCGAAGAGAAGGAAGAGATCTTCGGAAAGTTGGTTTTTATGATCCGATAAAGAATCAAACTTATTTAAATGTTCCCGCTATTCTATATTTTCTTGAAAGGGGCGCTCAACCTAGTGGAACTGTTTATGATATTTTAAAGAAGGCAGAGGTTTTTAAAGAACTTCGCCCTAATGAAACGAAATTCACTTAATTAAATACAACAAGAAAAGGACTTGAGCGGTTCGTATATAGTTTGATATAATCCTTTCTTATTCCCACCTTCTTTTGCCCTATTCAGACCTATTTTGTATTGTTCCCATAGGAGGCTGTGTCTCCTCTAATGAATGATCAAAATATTTTTTTTATATAAGATTTTTATATAAGATGTATAGAAAAAAGAGAAAGTGAACAAACGAAGAAAGTTTGCCAAGTCACTAACAGTAGGAATTGGCTCTAGCAATAGACAATTCCGACATTCCTTTCAATTGGATGGTTTTCTTTGGAATTCGATTCAAAAAAGAATGACTTATTTGACGTATAATTATTGATCTTTTTGCTACTTCTTTTGTATTTCGATCTACATTCCTTTCTAATCATGTAACTTATTTCGATAGTGCCAATCCAACACAAGTTCTTTATTTATTTTTCTTATTTGATATCCTATTTTTTTGTTCAATTGATTATTTTCTTATCTTAAATTTTCAAGAAAATTGATATCATTTCTTTTTTTTCTATTTTGCGTTCTATATATTTATTCTTTTTTTTTTTTTTAACATACATATTGACAAGAGTGTAGGGAACAAATATAATTCAAGTGTCAATGGATCCATTTTTTTCTCTATTTTTTTGTCCTACATACAAAACACAGGTTTTGTTTTTTACGTTATTCAAAGATTCGTTGAATTTGTTGTGATACAAAACCAAATTTTTTATAAGGAAATGGATAGATAATTAAACAAAAAAGAAGATCTGAAAATTGAAAATATAGAGATAGAAAGATAGAGAAAGAAAATATATATATGAAAATATATATAATGTGGTGGATCAAAATATCTAATAAGTGGTCTAGCTTTTTATTTGAAAATTTCTTGTATTGTCAGTTGATCTTTTTTTTTTGCTAATTCAATGTTTTGGTTGTCTAATTTCTTTATTTTGATCTCGATTGTATCTATATACTATACTCTCTTTGGGTTGCTAACTCAACGGTAGAGTACTCGGCTTTTAAGTGCGGCTAGGGTCTTTTACACATTTGGATGAAGCAAGGGATTCGTCCACACCATCGGTAGAGTTTGTAAGACCACGACTGATCCTGAAAGGAATGGATGGAAAAAAGAGCATGTCGTATCAATGGAGAATTATGAAACAATTTCGTTCTTATTAGATCGGTACAAAAACTTTGGTTGAATTCTTAGAACGAAACGAAATTAATACAAAGTTGGGTCGATTGAATACATGGATCGAGCCTTATGGCTCTAATTGTAGGGAAAGAAAAAGCAACGAGCTTATGTTCTTAATTGGAACGATTACCCGCCCTAATTAAACGTTAAAAATAGATTAGTGACTGGTGCGGGACGGCTTTTCCAGGAGTGGATTAGCGATTTTTTAGTGAATCCTAACTATTAGCCATTTTCCATTAGAAAAGAAAATGGAGATGAATGTGTAGAAGAAACGGTATATTGATAAGGATACTTTTTTTCCAAAATCAAAAGAGCGATTGGGTTGAAAAAATAAAGGATTTCTAACCATCTTCTTATCCTATAACTAGATAGGAAAGGAACCAATTAGATGGAAAAAAGATAGAGAGTCCGTTGATGAGTTTACCGGTTTACGAGGTATCTATTATTTTATAATAGAATACCTTGTTTTGACTATATCGCACTATGTATCATTTTCTAACCCAAGAAACCCTCTACTTTTCTTTTCGTTTCCGGTCTCATTTTAAATGGAGGAATTCCAAGGATATTTAGAACTAGATAGATCTTGGCAAGACGATTTTTTATATCCACTTATCTTTCAGGAATATATTTATGCACTTGTACATGATCAGGATTTAGGTTTAAACAGGTCCATTTTGTTGTCAAATAAAAAAAAAGGTTATGACACAAAATATAGTTTACTAGTTGTGAAACGTTTAGTTATTCGAATGTATCAACAGAATTATTTGATTCTTTCTGTTAATGATTCTAACAAAAATGAATTTCTTGTGCCCAAGAAAAATTTGTATTCTCAACAAATCTCAGAGGGATTTGCAGCTATTGCGGAAATTCCATTTTCTATGCGATTACGATCTTCCCTAGAAGCAAAAGAACTAAAAAAATCTCAAAATTTACGATCAATTCATTCAATATTTCCTTTTTTAGAGGACAAATTTTTACGTTTAAATTATGTGTTAGATATATTGATACCTCACCCTGTCCATCTGGAAATCTTGGTTCAAACTATTCGTTACTGGGTAAAAGATACCTCCTGCTTGCATTTATTGCGATTCTTTCTTTATGAGTATTGTAATAGTGTTATTACTCTAAAGAGGTCTGTTTCCAATTTTTCAAAAAAAACGAATCAAAGATTCTTATTGTTCTTATATAATTCCCATGTGTGTGAATGCGAATCCATCTTCGTTTTTCTCCGCAACCAATCCTCTCATTTACGATCAACATCTTACAGAGCCTTTCTTGCACGAGTTTATTTCTACCTAAAGTTAGAACATTTTGTAAAAGTTTTTACTAAGCATTTTGGGGTTATCCTGTGGTTCTTCAAGGATCCTTTTCTGCATTATGTTAGGTATCAAGGAAAATGGATTCTGGCCTCAAGGGGGACATTTTTTCTGATGACTAAATTGAAATATTACTTTGTCAATTTCTGGCAATCTAATTTTTCTCTCTGGTTGCAAACAAGAAGAATCTATATCAATCAATCATCAAATCAGCCCATGGATTTTATGGGTTTTCTTTTAAGTGTGCGACTAAAACAGTCCGTGGTACGGAGTCAAATGTTAGAAAATTCATTCTTAATAGATAATG